AAAGAATCTCCTTTACATATCCGCCCAGTTTATCGACTTTTTATGAAATGCTAGAACGAAGAATTTCTTTGTACATAATAGAAAAACTATATGACAAAGATTTTTATAATTCTTGGATTTATACTAATGAAAAAAAAAAATGCAATTTGAACAATGAATTGAGAAGCCGAATTGAAATTATAGAAAAAAAGGAGAGATCCCCTAATCTGGATATGCTTGAAAAAAGAACCATATTATGTGATGATGAAAAAAAAAAAAAATGCTTGTCAAAAGCATATGATCCTTTTTTCAACGGACCATATCGAGGAATGAGAAAAAAATTAGATTCACGTGCAATCATGAATACTTATACATATACAGAAAATTTAGTAGAATTTTTTTTTATAAATAAGATTCACGATCTACTTCTTAATGATTCCGTAGAACTTCATCATCAATCATTTTTGAATTGTACCGAAGAAAAAGGAATTGATTCAGAAAATAAAACAAAATATTTGCAATTTGTATTTAATGTAATTACAACACATACAAAAGATAAAAAAAAAATGAAAGAAAAATCTATTGGAATTAGAATAGAAGAGATCAGTAAAAAGGTATCTCGATGGTCATACAAATTAACCGAGAATTTTGGAAAAGAGGAAGAAGAAGATGAAGAAGAATTGGAAGAACTAGAAGAATTGGAGGAAGAATTTTATGATATTCATTCAAGAAGAGCCAAACGTGTGATAATTTATAACGATAATAATCAAAATATCAATTCTATTTCTAATGATAAAAATGATGATCAAACGGAAGAGGGAGAGGTGGCTTTGATACGTTACTCACAACAATCGGATTTTCGTCGCAATCTAATCAAAGGATCTATGCGCGCTCAAAGACGTAAAACAGTTATTTTGGGCCTATTTCAAGTAAACGTACATTCCCCACTTTTTTTTGATCGTCTAGACAAAATATATTTTTTTTCGTCTTTTGATATCAAAAAAATGAAGAATCTAATTTTTAGGAATTGGATGGACAGAGAACAAGAATCAGAATTAAAGATTCCCTATTTTGAAAATGAAGACAAAAAAAGAGAAAAAGAGAAAAATAAATATAAAAAAGAACAGACAAGAATATCAGAAACTTGGGATGTCTTTATATTTACTCAAGTAATAAGAAGTTTGATGTTAGTAACCCAAGCTTTTCTTAGAAAATACATTATATTGCCTTCATTAATAATAGCCAAAAATATTTTCCGCATGCTATTATTCCAAATTCCTGAGTGGGGCGAGGATTTTAAGGAATGGAATAGAGAAATGCATATTAAATGTACCTATAATGGTGTTCAATTATCAGAAAAAGAATTTCCCCAAGGCTGGTTAATAAACGGTATTCAGATAAAGATTCTATATCCTTTCTGTCTAAAACCTTGGAGAAAATCTAAGGCACGATCTCATTATATAGATATAATGAAAAAAAAAGAGAAAAAACCAAATTCTTGTTTTTTAACAGTCTGGGGAATGGAAGCGGAACTTCCCTTTGGTTCTCCCCAAAAACGACCTTTTTTTTTTGAACCTATTTATAAAGAACTCCAAAAAAGAAAAGAAAAGGTGAAAAATATATTTTTACAAGTTCTAAAATATTTAAATAAAAAAAGTAAATACTTTATAAAAATTAGAAAAGAAGAAACAAAAGGAGTCATCAAAATAGTTCGAGTTATCAACCTAATAATGAAAAAACTGGAGAATCAAAATAATAAATTTGAATTGAGGAAAAAAAAAGTATATGAACCGAACAAAAACAAAAGATATTTTAAAAGAAATAATAAGATTCTTCGCGAATCGTCCGTTCTAATTCGAACGACGAATCAGTTAAATTATTCAATAATAGAAAGAAGAATGAAAGATCTTTCTGATAAGACAATCAAAATAAGAAATCAAATTGAACAAACAGCAAAAGACAAGAAAAAAAAAGAAAAAGTTATAATTTATGATAAGGATTTTTCGATATCACAGAAACATATTTTGAAAATATTAAAAAGTAAAAATATCCGATTAATGCGTAAATCACACTACTTTATCAAATCATTCATTGAAAAAATATACATAGATATTTTGCTATGTACTATTATCATTTCTAAGATAAATGCACAACTTTTATTTGAATCAACAAAAAAGATTTTTAATAAATACATTTACAACAATGAAATAAATCAAGAAAAAGAAAGAATTGATGAAACAAATCAAAATAGAATGAATTCTCTTTTAACTATAAAAAAATTGTTTTCAAATACTGATAATACTAAGAATAGCAATCAAAATTCCAATACTTATTTGAACTTATCTTCCCTATCCCAAGCATATGTTTTTTACAAAATATCACAAAATCAATTACTTAATAAGTATCAATTGAAACATGTACTTAAATATAAAGGGAACTATCCTTTTTTTAAGGATAATCTAAAAGACTATTGTATGATACACGGAATATTTAATTATAAATCAAGACATAATAAAATTCATACATATGTAATGAACGAATGGAAAAACTGGTTAAAAGGTCATTATCAATACGATTTATCTCAAAAAAAAAAGTCTCGATTTGTACCTAAAGAATGGTGGAATAGGATCAATAAACATCGTATGAATCAAAACAAAGAATCAAACCAATTTTATTTATATAAAAAATACCAATTCATTTATTCCATGAAAAAGAATGAATATGCGGCAAATTCATTTATGAGTCAAAAAGAAAAATGGAAAAAACATTACAGATATGATCTTTTATCATATAAATACATAAGACTCCCTAATTTATACATTTATGGATCAACATTAGAAAGAAATGGGGACAAAGAAATTCCATATCATTTAAATACATCGAAACCAGAATCATTTTATGTATTGGTAAGTATACCCAGCAATGATTATCTAGAAAAAGAATATCCTATTGATACTAATAGAAATTTGGATCGAAAATATCTTGATTGTAGAATTCTTCATCTTTATCTTTGTTTTATAAAAAATATTGAGATCTGGATCAATGCACATATTGGCATCAAGATTCAGAAAGATACTAAGACTGAAATTAACAATTTTAAAAAAATGGATAAAAAAGATCTTTTTTATCCTACAATTAATCCAGAGATCAAACCATGTAATCAAAAGAGTTTATTTTTTGATTGCATGGGAATGAATAAAGAAAGGTTATATGATACCGCATCAAATCATTATACTATATCCAATCTAGAAACTTGGTTCTTCCCAGAATTCGTGCTACTTTTTGATGTATATAAAATTCAACCTTGGATCATACCAATCAAATCACTCTTTTTTAATTTTTATATAAATATAAATAAAAAAAGTAAAAACATTAACGTAAATTCAAAGAAATTCTATAATAAAAAAAAAGATAAAAAAGCTGTTGAAGAAGATTACACAATATTCAAAAGAAAAAAGGATATAAAAAAAAAACAATATAAGAGCAATAATGAAATAGAACTAGATCTCTTTTTGAAAAAATATCTCCTTTTTCAACTAAGATGGGCTGATCCCTTGAATAAGAAAATAATGAAAAATATCAGGGTATATTGTCTTCTACTTAGACTGATAAATCCAAAGGAAATTGCGATATCTTCGATTCAAAGAGGTGAAATAAATCTAGATGAAATGCTGATTCAAAAGAACCTAGTTCTTGCAGAATTGATAAGAAAGGGAATATTTATTATTGAATCAATTTGTCTATCTATACGAAGGGACGAAAAATCTATTATATATCAAACTATGGATATTTTATTGGTCAATAATAAGAAGCACCAAACAACTCAAAAATACACAAAAAAAAGATATATCGAGAAAGGTTTTTTTGAGAAATCCATTGCACGACACAGCAACATATTTTTGAATAGAGACAAAAATCATTATGATTTACTTGTTCCTGAAAATATTTTATCTCCCAGACGTCGTAGAGAATTTCGAATTCGAATTTGTTTTAATTCTCAGAATTTTAATGTTGTGGATATAAATCAAAGATTTTGCAATGAAAACAAAATAAGAAACTGTGGACAATTTTTGAATGATGACAGACTTATTAATACAGATAAAAAAAATTTCATTAAATTCAAATTGTTTCTTTGGCCTAATTATCGATTAGAAGATGTAGCTTGTATAAATCGTTATTGGTTTGATACCAATAACAGCAGTCGTTTCAGTATGTCAAGAATACATATGTATTCACAATTCAGAATGAATTCAATTCCAATTTCCAATGGAAAAATGAAAAAATAAATTATAGTGGATTTCCTACATATCGTGTAACATATTTGGTAGATGAAAACTAACACTGTGTAATGTGTAATATTATAATACATGATGCTGATTTCATAGTGTATCAATTTTAACTAGGAAGAGCAGAATCCTTTTAAGTAAAAATAAATTGTTTTCTTTCGTGAATACATATATGTTTTGTATATTTGATCCAAATATACAAAACATAATATACAAAAATAAAATAGTATATTAATGAATTTCAATTTTGATACATACTAGATGAAAATAACAGGCATAAAAAATATTATTATTTTTACTGATCAGTAAAATTCATAGAAAAGAGAAATATAAATCTTAATTTATGGTCAAAAATTCACTCATCTCAGTTATTACACAAGAAGAAAAAGAAGAAAATAGTGGGTCTGTTGAATTTCAAGTATTTCATTTCACCAGTAAGATACGGAGACTTACTTCACATTTAGAATTGCACAAAAGAGATTTTTTATCGCAAAGGGGTCTACGAATAATTCTGGGAAAACGTCAACGATTATTGACTTATTTGTCAAAGAAAAAGAAAGTGCGTTATAATAAATTAATGGATCAGTTATATATTTGGGAACAAAAAACTCGTTAATTAAAATTTCATTGCTTCTTTGAGTTTCTTATTATCCTTGTTCTTTTTTTTTTTAGTTTTCAGAAGAAAGAACAGGGACAAGACAAATAGAATGTAATACGATAATATAATAAAAAATATAATAAAATAAAGAATAAAACGGGAATAATAAGAAGATATTTGTTTCTTAATACATATGCATATGGAATTTCTTATCATGATTCATTAACTAATGCCCAATTCTTTCTATTTATTATATTTATGAATATAGCCAGTATTTGATTTAAGTATTAAGTTATTGCTGAACAAAGATAAATCTTGATTATTTTCATTATAATATCATTATAAGAGATGAGATCAATTTGGAAGTGCTTTTTATTATTCTAAGCAGACAGAATCTTATTGGTCAAATTAAGGACTATTCAACCTCCAGTTTATCTTTACATTGTATTTACCTAAAGTACAAAGAGAACAATAATACTGAACTAGTCCTTACCTTACATTTATTTGTGGCCATAGAGGAGCCATATGAAATTTAGGTTTCATGTGCGGTTTTGGAATAGCGATGGGAGTAGTGATGTTATCATCGACTATAATTATCTAATAGTTCAAGTACAGTTGATATAATTGAGGCACAGTCAAAATATGTTTTTTGGGAATGGAATCTGTGGCGTCAGCCCATAAGATTTCTAGTTTTCCTAATGTCTTCTCTATCAGAATGTGAAAGATTACCTTTTGATTTACCAGAAAAGAGGAGAAATTAGTAGCAGGTTATTAAACCAAATATTCAGGTATAAAATACAGGTTCTTTTATCTTGCTTCTTACCTAAATCTATTATTTTCTTCATTATTTGTAACAGTTCTTTACTTAGGTGGGTGGAATTTCTCTATTCCGTACATATCTCTTACTGAATTTTTTTGAATAAATAAAATGTTTAGAGTTTTTGTAATAGCAATTAGTATCTTTATCACATTAGCTAAAGCTTATTTGTTTTTGTTCATTCCTATAACAACAAGATGGACTTTACCTAGGATGAGAATGTATCAATTATTAAATCTTGGATGGAAATTTCTTTTACCTATTTCTTTAGGTAATCTATTATTAACAATTTTTTTTTCAACTTGTTTTACTATAAGCTACAAACAAGAATAAGAAATTAAGAAAAACAATTAATGAATATCCTATCTCTATAACTTATCTCAATCAAGAGAAAGAAACATGAATTTTATTCATGAATATATATAATATGTTACCTATTATTACTGAGTTCATGAATTATGGCAAACAAACAATACGAGCTGTAAGGTACATTGAACAAAGTTTCATATGAAAAAAAACCCCTTGCTTAGTTCAAGAACGATTACCAATTACTAATATTTTGTTTAAAATAAAGTTAAAGTAAGATTGACTAAATAACTTTATTTTATCTATCTAATGATATTCATTTTTTTTTTCATTCAATTAGTAAGGTATCCTATAAAAAAAATAGTTACTTTCCTGGACCTTAGTAAGATCATGAAATATTTCGACTTATTTATTTATTTTTTATTTCATAATGGATTTACCTGGACCAATACATGATATTCTTTTAGTATTTCTGGGATCAGTTCTCATATTAGGAGATCTGGGAGTAGTATTACTTAAGAATCTCATTGATTCTGCCTTTTCATTGGGATTGATTCTTGTTTGTATATCCTTATTATATATCTCATTGAATTCCTATTTTGTAGCTGCCACGTAGTTCCTTATTTATGTGGGAGCCATAAATGTATTAATCATATTTGCTGTGATGTTCATGAACGGTTCAGAATATTCCAACGATTCCTATTTGTAGACCATTGGAGGTAGGATCACTTCACTGGTTTTTACAAGTATTTTTTTTTCATTAATGACTACTATCCCAGATACGTCATGGTCCGGGATTTTTTGGACTACAAGATCAAATCAGATTCTAGAACAGGACTTAATAAGTAACGTTCAACGAATTGGGATTCATTTATCCACATATTTTTATCTTACTTTTGAACTCATTTCTATAATTCTTTTAGTTTCTTTGATAGGTGCAATTACTATGGCTCGTAAATAATATAATTAAATTCTAATTAAATAATCTAATATAATAATAAATAAGAACTTCTTTTTTGAAAATTAAAGAATGAAAATGGATTTTATCTATTTATTTAAATCTATTTTGAATATCTTTGTAATACTTCTATTCTAGTCAACTGAAAATGAATCGAGATAGATGAGGAATTTATCAATGATGTTAGAACATGGACTTTTTCTAAGTGTTTATTTATTTCCTATCGGTATCTATGGACTGATCACAAGTCAAAGCATGGTTAGAGCACTTATGTGTCTTGAGCTTATACTGAATTTGGTGAATATAAATCTTGTCACATTTTCCGATATATTTGATAGTCAACAATTAAAAGGAGAAATTTTTTTTTTTTGAAATGCAATTACTATAATTACTATAAAAGCAATTGATAATAAGGATCCGCATAAAAGAGCTGCATAGCTAAATAGCATCATACTGACATGTATCATTAACCACTGAGATTGTAGAGCAGGTACTAATATTGCGGGTTGATTTATTCCAATTGAAAGATCTGACGTGGCGAAACCTTGGGTAAAAA